AATCAGAACCAAAATCCCAACAGTTGTAATTAATATTGACATAATAGAAGTAAGTGGATCGATAAAGTAACCGAACTCAAAAGAAAATTCATTATTTATGGTCCAAGACCATACATTTTGATGAACGCAACTTGGAAAAATTTGTTGAATAGATAGATAGAGTGAAAAGATCATAACTATACTTAACAAAAAAATACTAAGAAAAGTCCACATACGGCGAAGGTTTTTTGTTGCTGTCGGAAAAAGTAGAAGTCCAACTCCTAGTAAAATAGGTACTGGAAGTGGAATGAAAGGGATGATCCATGAATATTGATATGTATGTTCCATAAAATAAAAAATCCTTTTTATTTTATTCTTAAATTTATTATTTCTTATTCACTGGTTTGTATATATATTTTTCAAAGGGGACAATAAAAAAGCACGTGATTTCAAACCTAAATAGAAATTTTTTCGAATTAGTATAATCCTTTATAAATCTTTGAAAAGAAATATATATTCAAATAAAAAAATTAGAAGTGATTAAATAATATTACTAAGTTACTCTCAAAAAAATTATTTGTCTTTTTTTATTACTACTAAATAAAATTAAATAAAATTGTGATTTGATGCAGATACAGAAAAAGTGAATTATAATTCCGTATTACAATAATTTATATACATATATTAAGAATAGAACAAAGATTTACACAACAAAAAAATATATAATATTAATTATATAATAAAAAAACTTTACCTAAAACAAAGTTATTTGAGTTTGATTATTTAGAATTATTAAAGAATTAATTTGAATTATGGAATTTAGTGATTGTCTTCCAGTACACTAAGTGAGCTTTTTTTATTTGCATTTGCAAGAAAGAGTATTATAATCGATATTTTTTTTATATATGATGTGAAAAAATCTCATAATTTTTTTGATAATATAATCTATCAGTATAGATTAATTAAATGAGTACTCTCGTACGGATTTCAAACGTTAAATAAAAAAAATTTTATAACCAAATTTTCTAAAAAAAAAAAAAAGTAAAAAAAAAAAGTTGGGTTTTGAACTTTTTAATGTCTTTTTTGTTTTGAAAATAATATATAATCAAATTTGAAAGAAAAAAATAACTCGATATGGAGTACGAAAGAATAGAATAATAAATGTCTTTGACATCCAATTATACCACTGAAATTTTTTTTTTCATTTTTGAATGGCAGTTCCAAAAAAACGTACTTCTATCTCGAAAAAGCGTATTCGTAAAAAAAATTGGAAAAGGAAGGGATATTGGACATCGTTGAAAGCTTTTTCGTTAGGGAAATCACTTTCTACAGGTAATTCAAAAAGTTTTTTTGTACAACAAAATAAATAAAAAACACTATAATAATTAGAATTAGCCTAACTTAAAAACCAATTTTTTAAAATACATATAAAATAAAATAGGAATCAAAAGAAGAAAAAAAGACAATATATAAATAAAAAAGAAAGGTTCACATTTTTTTAGTTCCAAAAAGGGGATTCTTATTTTCCCCATCACTACCTTGATGCAATAATAAATAAAGATCTTTTATTTCCTCATTAAGAGGAAATAAAAGATCTTTACGCGAAATCAATAGGTTCTTCAAATTAATTAATTTAAGTGATCAAAAAATCTGATGTTTGTACAATAAAAAAAAATGCATAAAAAAAAATATTTTGATAATTATTTTTTTCTCTTGAACAATTTAGGAAAATCTGCTTTTATTTAAAATTTCTAAGGGTTTTGAAAAAGTTTTAATTTTTCGAAAAAGCATTTTTTTTATTAATGGAACTGAAAAATTTAATTTATCCTTTTTTTATAATTTATCATTTTTTTATCATATAAATGAAAAAAAAAATGATAAAGAGCTTTTAGAGTTTTGTCTTTGGGTTGAAGTTCCAACTACTTGAATTTAGTTACATTTTTCATTGTATTCTAGAAAAAATATAAAGGACAAAAAGTGAATTTAAATAATTTTAAATAACTCAGATAAAAAAAAAAAAGATCTTAATTGAATTAAAACCCCAATACCTATTTAAAAAAGTTTTTATTCATTAAATCAATTGGAAATTTGAGTCAATTGGCTTCTTTATTTAAATTTGAATCTCGACGATTGACTAAAAACTTGTTAGTATTGTTTTGAACAAGTTGCCGCTATGGTGAAATTGGTAGACACGCTGCTCTTAGGAAGCAGTGCTATAGCATCTCGGTTCGAGTCCGAGTAGCGGCATAAGATCTTATAAAAGAGATATTATAAGTTTTAGAATCAAAATAATACCCGACTTTTTTTTTCTAAAATCGGGTAAAACCTAGTATTAATTTATTAATTTTTAACAAATTTTTTATGATTTTTTCAATTTTAGAGCATATATTAACTCATATATCTTTTTCGGTCGTTTCAATTGTACTGACAATTTATTTTTTCACTTTATTAGTTAATTTAGATGAAATCATAGGATTTTTTGATTCATCAGATAAAGGAATCATAATTACGTTTTTTGGTATAACAGGATTATTATTCACTCGTTGGATTTATTCAGGACATTTTCCATTAAGTAATTTATATGAATCATTAATTTTTCTTTCGTGGGCTTTTTCAATTATTCATATGGTTTCCTATTTTAATAAAAAACAAAAAAATCACTTAAACGCAATAACTGCGCCAAGTGCTATTTTTATTCAGGGTTTTTCTACTTCAGGTCTTTTAAACAAAATGCCTCAGTCTGCAATATTAGTACCCGCTCTCCAGTCCCAGTGGTTAATGATGCACGTAAGTATGATGATATTAGGCTATGGCGCTCTGTTATGCGGATCATTATTATCAATAGCTCTTCTAGTGATTACATTTCGCAAAGTTGGACGTACTTTTTGGAAAAAGAATATAAAAAAAAAATTTTTATTAAATGAATTATTTTCTTTTGATGTACTTTACTACATAAATGAAAGAAATTCTATTTTACTACAACAAAACATTAATTTTAGTTTTTCTAAAAATTATTATAGGTATCAACTGATTCAACAATTAGATTATTGGAGTTTTCGTATTATTAGTCTTGGATTTATCTTTTTAACCGTCGGTATTCTTTCAGGAGCTGTCTGGGCTAATGAGACATGGGGTTCATATTGGAACTGGGATCCAAAAGAAACTTGGGCATTTATTACTTGGACTATATTCGCAATTTATTTACATATTAAAACAAATAGGAATGTTAGGGGTATAAATTCTGCAATTGTGGCTTCGATAGGTTTTCTTTTAATTTGGATATGCTATTTTGGCGTCAATCTTTTAGGAATAGGTTTACATAGTTATGGTTCATTTACATCGAATTAAATAAAACAGTAACAAACAAAAAGGAATCCAAATCTAAATAAAAAAAAATAGCATCTATATCTAACTTCATATACGTTAAGAAATCTCATTTAGTTTTAGTAGTAAATCATCAAGAACCTTTTGAATCAAGTAGTACAATGATTCAAAAGGTTCTCATAATACAAAGACCAAAGACTTCTGATTACAATTCACGTTAATGCTTTTTTTTATTTCCTGAAAACTATCCATAAAAATAATTAGATAAAATGGATTCGACCTTGTCACTTGCTAATGAGAGCACAAAATCAGGATAAATACCAATACCAATTATGGGTAGAAGAATGGAGATTGAAAGAAATAACTCTCGGGGTCCAGAATCAAAAAAAGAAAAGTTTTTGACATTAATTAACTTGTATCCATAGAACATTTGGCGTGACATAGATAATAAATATATAGGAGTTAATATCATTCCAATTGCCATTACAAAAATAATTAAAATTTTGGAAATTAAGAAATATTTTTGGCTGGTAATTATTCCAAAAAAAACGATTAATTCTGCAACAAAACCACTCATGCCCGGCAATGCAAGGGAAGCCATCGATAAGATAGTGAACATTGTAAATATTTTTGGAATGGAGATAGCCATTCCACCCATTTCATCAAGATAAACAAGCCTAATTCTATCATAACTCGTTCCTGCCAAGAAAAAAAGTGCAGCGCCAATAAATCCATGAGAAATTATTTGTAAAATAGCTCCATTAAGTCCAGGATCCGTTATAGAACTAATACCTATTATTATAAAACCCATATGAGATACAGAAGAATAGGCTATTCTCTTTTTTAAATTACGTTGACCAGGAGATGTTGAAGCTGCATAAATTATTTGGATTGTACCGACTACCATCAACCAAGGAGAAAACATAGAATGAGCATGGGGTAATAATTCCATATTGATTCGAACCAACCCATATGCTCCCATTTTTAATAAGATTCCAGCGAGAAGCATACAGGTACTGTAATGTGCCTCACCGTGGGTGTCAGGTAACCAAGTATGTAAAGGTATAATCGGTGATTTGACGGCAAAAGCAATAAGAAATCCAATATAAAATAGTATTTCGAGTGTGACAGGATAGGATTGATTAGCTAAGAGTTCTAAATTTAATGTTGGTTCGTTCGAACCATATAAACTTATACCTAAAACTCCTATTAATAAAAAAATAGAACTTCCTGCCGTGTATAAAATAAATTTTGTAGCTGAATACAGACGTTTCTTTCCACCCCACATGGATAAAAGTAGATAAACGGGAATTAATTCTAATTCCCACATGATGAAAAAAAGGAGAAGATCCCGAGAAGAAAATGATCCTATTTGACCGCTGTACATTGCTAACATCAGGAAATGGAATAATCGGGAATCCCGAGTAACTGGAAAAGCTGCTAGAGTGGCTAAAGTAGTAATAAATCCCGTCAGTAAAATCGTTCCTATAGAAAGTCCATCTATTCCCATTCTCCAGTAAAACTCAAAAAAATTGATCCATTTATAATCTTCGGACAGTTGAATTAATGGATCATCCATTTTAAAATTATAACAAAAAGCGTAGGTCGTTAGAAGAAGTTCTAAGATACAAATGCATATAGTATACCATTTATTGACTTTATTTCCCCTATGCGGGAGAAATAACATTAATGAACCAGCAGATATTGGAAAAACAACAATTATTGTTAACCAAGGAAAATCATTCGTGGTAAAGACAAGATACACTAGGTCCAAAGAACGCGTACTCAAAAAAAATATATAAAAAAATATAATTTAACTTTTTTGAGTACGAGTACTTGTCAATAAAAAAAATAAAATGTATTCCAAATTTATTCAAATGAGGTTTTCGGTAACGTATCAATAAGCTAGACCCATACTTCGAGTTGTTTCATGCCATAAATAAACTCGAACGCTCAAAAAATCTGTTGGACAGGCGGATTCACATCTCTTACAACCAACACAGTCCTCGGTTCTTGGAGCGGAAGCTATTTGCTTAGCTTTACATCCATCCCAAGGTATCATTTCTAATACGTCTGTAGGGCACGCTCGAACACATTGAGTACATCCTATACAGGTATCATAAATTTTTACTGAATGTGACATAGGATCGATAGTTTTTTGAATGTCATAAATTTTCAATCTAGTAAACTTCTAACTGACTGATATATTAAAATACTAGATGAAGCAATGATTTCCTTTAATAGAATTTTTGTAATGAATTCTGGCTCAATTGATAAAAAATGGGGCTAAAATACTTTGATTTCTTAGATTTTTACAAATATAATCTAGTAGGTCATAACCTATCATATATGCAAATTTCAATCTATAATTTTTTTATTTATGCTACTTATTTAATAAGGTCGATTGGTTTATGCGAGTTGATTTTCTGTTACGATAAATTGACGAGACTATAGCTAATCCAATAGCTGCTTCAGCGGCTGCAATTGCTATAACAAAAATGCAGAAAATATCCCCCTTTAGTTGGGAATTATCAAAAAAATCAGAAAATGTTACGAAATTCATATTAACTGCATTGAGTATAAGTTCAAGACACATAAGAGCCCTAACCATATTTCGACTTGTGATCAATCCATAAAGACCAATCAAAAATAAATAGGCACTCAAAACAAGTACATGTTCGAGTATCATTCAGCAACTCCTTATCAATTTTGATTCATTTCAATATGAAAAATAATTCACCGGATTCCACCAACTAGAATATAACAAAAAAGTACGAATAAAAAAAATATTAGGTAAAAAAAATTTCAAATATATATCAAATATAAAAATTGATATTTAAAATATGAATATAGTATTCAATCAAATTTAATTGAATGAACGGAAAAAAATCATAACATACACAAAGTTTTCTTTGGTCTTTACTAATTCGAACATTTTTTATTGACGAGCCACAGAAATTGCACCTATCAAAGCAACTAAAAGAATTATTGAAATGAGTTCAAATGGCAGAAAAAAATCTGTTGATAAATGAATTCCTATTTGTTGACTATTACTTATTAAATCTTGCTCTAGAATCTGGTTTAACCTTGTAGTCCAAATAACCCCGTACCATGACGTATCGAGAATAGTAGACATTAATAAAAAAAGAATAGTTGTACAAACCAACGAAGTAATCCCATTCCCAACGGTCCACAGATGGAAATCTGTGGAATATTCTGAATCATTCATGAACATCACAGCAAATATGATTAAAACATTTATGGCCCCCACGTAAATAAGGAGTTGTGCAGCAGCTACAAAATGGGAATTTGATAGAATATACAATAAAGATATACAAACAAGAACAAATCCTAAGGAAAAGGCTGAAAATATTGGGTTGGGAAGTAATACCACTCCCAGACCTCCTACTAGAAGACCGGATCCGAGAAAAACTAAAAGAAAATCATGTATTGGTCCAGGCAAATCCATTATATTATTATAAAATAAGAAAAAAATCGAAACCCTTTTCATGACCTTATTAATTTAACCAGGAAATTTGTTTTTAATATGTTTCTAATAGAGTGAAATTAGAATCTAATGGATATGAATTGATGTAGATACAATTATTAGACAGTTTTTCTTTTTTTATTCTAAAGTGTATTTTCAACCTATCTATTTCAAGAAAGTAATTACGAATATATTATATTAAAAGAATGCGCCTTAATACTTAATATTATTATATAAATACAATACAAGTTTTTAATTAAATTCTTTATATAATTCGAACAATTTTGAATTCTTTTTTTAATCAAATTAATGGGTTTACCCCATTTTTTGTTTGAGGTGAATTCAAAATTGTTCGAATAGTGTAATCGTCAATTACTGACATTGGTAAACGACCCAAAGCTATTTGATTATAATTCAATTCGTGACGATCATAAGTTGAAAATTCATATTCTTCAGTCATTGACAAACAATTTGTTGGACAATACTCAACACAATTACCACAAAATATACAAATTCCAAAATCAATACTGTAATTAAGCAATCGTTTTTTTCTAATATTAGTTTCCAATTTCCAATCAACAACAGGCAAATCTATAGGACATACTCGAACACATACTTCACAAGCAATGCATTTATCAAATTCAAAATGGATTCGACCGCGGAAACGTTCCGATGTTATTAATTTTTCATAGGGATATTGAATAGTTACAGGTAAACGATTTGTGTGGGATAAGGTAATCATGAAACCTTGACCAATATACCTTGCAGCTCGTAGGGTTTGTTGACCATAATTCATGAACCCGGTTATCATAGGAAGCATATTGTAATTATCTCTGAATAATTTTATCTTTGTTTCTTTCTCTTGTTTAAAACAAATAATGAATATATTGGATTAATTTTCAATTTAGAGTGAAAAGAGTTGGAAAGAAGTTGTTAATAATAGATTACCAAGGGAAATAGGTAAAAGAAATTTCCATCCAAGATTTAATAGTTGATCCATTCGTAGCCTAGGTAAAGTCCATCTTGTTGCGATAGAAATGAACAAGAACAAATAAGTTTTAGCTAATGTAATAAAGATACCAATCGTTGTTCCAAAAATTTGATCCCTTTGAAATAGCTCCAGAATAGATATATACGGAATCGAAATATTCCAACCGCCTAAGTATAGAACTGTTACAAATAATGAGGAAATTAATAGATTTAGATAAGAAGCAACGTAAAATAAACCAAATTTGATACCTGAATATTCAGTTTGATAACCTGCTATTAATTCTTCTTCCGCTTCTGGTAAATCAAATGGTAACCTCTCGCATTCTGCTAGGGAAGAAATTAGAAAAATGATAAAACCTATAGGTTGACGCCACAAATTCCATCCCCAAAAACCATATTTTGATTGTGCCTCAACTATATCAACTGTACTTAAACTGTTAGATAATCCTAGTCGGCAATAACATTACTATTTTCACCGCTATTACAGAACCGTACATGAGGTCTTCGCCTCATACGGCTCCTCGGGGGCCATAAATAAATCTAAGGACCAGATTCGTCTTATTTAGATGGATATGATGTGTTCTAAAATGGATTAAATATATCTGGGGTCCCGAATTATACCAATGGAATTCTGTCTGCTCAAATTCTAAGAATAAAAAAGCGCTTCGGAATTCATCTCATCCTTTACAAATTTTAATTTCTATTTGTTGAGTAATAACTTAACCCTTTAATAAAATACTCCTTGTAAAAATAAAACTAGGTATTTCAGCCCATCGTGGTTTTCGATTACGAAAAAGAATTAGACATCCTATTAGTTTATTATTCATGACAGAAGTTCTATTTTATTTTCGAAATATATGAAAAAAAAAAGATCCTTGTTTCGTTCCTATTCTTCTTTCTTTTTTAGAAAAAAAATTGGTCGACTTATAAAAAATAAAGGATTATTTCGTTTCTGATAGTCATTACATTTGTCGGTGGATAGGAGCATACTCTGAATCGGAATCTTGGGGAGTACTGTCTGATCATTTCTACTAATTTCAAGCCCCAATTAACCTTCTTTTTTTTTTGTTATCTTATGTTATGCATAAATATCCTTTTCAATTTGGTTAATCTCTATTACAAATTCTTTGTGTATTTTGGTGTTTCTAACCATCCACTCACTTTTACCTAAATTGCCGTTCACTTTGTAATACATGTATGTTAATCTATATAACTGATAGTGAAAACGTCATCCGGTTAATAAATTTCACCCGCTTCAAGCCAGGATGACTAATCAACCAATCTTGGGGTAAAGTTATTCTTACGCTTATGTTTATTTCCGTTTAACCTTTGTACATAGGAAATGAGACTCAATTTTTCTTTTTACTGCTAATTTCTGAGCAGTTTTTTTTCACTCATATATAACTATCAAATTCCTTTTATTACGATTAATCCGAAATATATATATATATTCCGTTTTTTAACTTATTCGTCTATAAGAAACGGAATAGTAAAAATAAACGTTTATGTTTCAACGAATCGCACGTAGAGATATTGATAAAACACATAGAGTTAATGGTATTTCATAACTAATTGATTGGGCAGCAGCTCGCAGACCACCTAAAAAAGAATATTTATTATTTGATCCATATCCTGACATAAGAAGTCCAATAGGAGCAATACTTGAGATGGCAATCCATAAAAAAATACCGATATTGAGATCCGCTAAAACAAGGTGATTGCTAAAGGGAATTACTGAATAACTTAGTAAAATTGAGATAACTGCTATAGATGGTCCAATACTAAATAAAGGAGTATTTCCTCTAGATGGACGAAGATTTTCTTTGAAAAGTAGTTTTGTCCCGTCGGCTAAAGCTTGAAGAATTCCCAGCGGGCCGGCGTATTCAGGTCCAATACGTTGTTGTATCCCTGCGGATATTTCTCTTTCTAACCACACAATTACTAGTACACCTGTTATGATTCCCAATACAAGAGAAAATATAGGGACAAATATCCATATGAGTCCATAGACCTCTTTTAAAGATTCCAATCTAACAAAAGAATTTATAGTTTGGACTGCTGTTGCATAAATTATCATTTTAACGATCAACTTCTCCCATAATTATATCTATGCTACCGAGTATCGTCATAATATCAGCCAATTTCATTCTTTTAACTAGTTCAGGAAGAATTTGCAAATTAATAAAACCCGGTGGTCGGATTTTCCATCTCCAAGGAAAACCGCTTTGATCTCCTATGAGAAAAATTCCCAACTCCCCTTTTGGAGCTTCAACTCTTACATAAAGTTCTTGTTTCGATAATTCAAAAGTAGGAGAAGGTTTTTTACTAATGAATCGATATTCAAAATCATTCCATTCTGGATTCCTTTTTCTATCAAAGCTCCTGCTTTCTAAATTCTCATAGGGACCCCCTGGAAGTCCTTCCAGAGCCTGTTGAATAATTTTTATGGATTCTGTCATTTCGCTAAGTCGTACTAAATAACGAGCTAATGAATCTCCTTGTTTTTGCCACTGAATTTCCCATTCAAATTCATCGTAAGACTCATAACGATCAACTTTACGAAGATCCCATGGTATTCCGGATGCGCGTAGCATTGGTCCGGATAAACCCCAATTTATTGCTTCTTCCCCACCAATAATCCCAACTCCTTCAACCCGTTCTAAAAAAATAGGATTTCGTGTAATGAGTTTTTGATATTCAACAACCTCTGTTAAAAAATAATCACAAAAATCCAAGCATTTATCTATCCAACCATAAGGTAAATCAGCCGCTATTCCTCCAATACGAAAAAAATTATGCATCATTCTCATACCGGTGGCAGCTTCGAACAGATCATATACAAATTCTCGTTCTCTGAAAATATAGAAAAAAGGAGTCTGTGCACCAATATCTGCCATAAAAGGGCCGAGCCATAACAGATGAGAAGCTATACGACTCAATTCCAGCATAATTACTCTGATATAGCTGGCCCTTTTCGGAACTTGGATATTTCCCAATTGTTCTGGTCCATTTACTGTTATTGCTTCTGTAAACATAGTAGCTAAATAATCCCATCGCGTTACATAAGGTAAATATTGTATAATTGCTCGGTTTTCTGCAATTTTTTCCATTCCTCTGTGTAAATAACCCAATATGGGTTCACAGTCAACAACATCCTCACCATCTAGAGTAACAATTAAGCGCAGAACACCATGCATGGATGGGTGGTGAGGTCCCATATTGACTATCATAAGATCTTTTCCTGTAACTGGTTTCTTCATAAGTTTTTCCTTGATTCGTTCTGGCATGAATTAGATTGCTGAAAAAGAAATTTATCAAAAAATTCAAGATCTAAAAAATTCACTAATTCACAATTTTTGAATTTAACGAGTTTTTAATTCCCGAATATTCAACTGATTAATTAATTCTTTATAACGTACTCTATTTTTTTTTGACAAATAAGCCAGCAGTCGTTGACGTTTTCCCAGAATTTTTCGTAGACCCCTCTGAGATAAATAATCTTTTCTGTGGAATTCCAAATGTGAAGTAAGTCTTCGTATCTTATTAGTGAAACTGAATACTTGAAATTCAACAGATCCCCTGCTTTCTTCTTTTTGTTCTTGAAATGAAATGAATGCATTTTTTATCATAAAAAGAAATCCTTCCCTTTTTAATATGAATTGAAAGATATGAATTTTACCGATCAGTAATAATAATGGTAGTTTTTTTGTACAAGGATCTTAATTTAATTATCAACTTCTTAATTCTTCATTTTATAAAAAAAATCTAAATTTAGATCTCAAAAAGGAGGATTCTGTTAATTTATTTATGGATCTGCTCTGATTGGTATCTATGTCATTGATTAAATTAATCTCATGTATAAAGATTGAATTTAAAACAATCCCTCATATTTGTGCATATAGTTGTTTTCATATACCGTAACTTATATATTATATATAGTAAGTATATAGTAAGTAAAAAGGATCTATCATTAATGAATTGGAAATCGCGTATACATGTGTATTCTTATCATACTGAAATGATTTCCGTTACTAGTATTAAACCAATAGCGATTCATACAAGCTAAATCTTCTAATCTAAAATTGGGCCAAAGAAAGGATTTTAAATTAATTAGGTTATTTTGATCCTTATCAAGATCTTTATTTTTATGCAAAATTCTGGTTAAGTTTTGAATATTCTTATCAAATCTTGAATTTCTATCCCGCGCCGTTTTTTTTTTTAAGTTGAAACAAATTAGAATTCTAAATTCTCTACGTCGTTTAGGGGATAGAATCTTTTCAGGGACAAAGAAATCATAATTATTTTTTTTTTTATTTACAGTTTTGTTTTGATATTTTGTAATGGATTTTTCAATTTTTTTTTTGTATCTTTTACTTATTTTGTGTTTATTTTTATGAACCAATGAAATACCTATTGTTCTATATATAATAAGTTGTCCATCGTTTTGTACAGACAAACGGACAGGTTCAATAATCAATATTCCTTTTTTCATTAATTTTGCAAAAGTGAAATTTTTCTCAATCATTAGAATGTCTAGGCTCATCTCTCCTCTTTCAATAGAAGATATCGCTATTTCGTTTGGATTTTTTAGTCTAACCAAGAGACAGTATACTTTTACATTATTGAGAATTTTTTTATTAAAAAAACAATTCCATCGCAATTGAAAACGCGAATATCTTGTGAGAAATAAATCAAGTTCCGCTTCTGTATTGCTTTTGTATTGTTTTTTATTTTTACGTTTTTTTATCGTTGATTCTGCATAATTTTCTTCAATATTTTTTTCTTGGTTTGATAGAGCTGATTCGGAATTTCTTTTTTTTTCTTTATCTGATTCAAGCTCTACTTGACCGGCCGATTCTTTTTCTTCTTTATTCAGATTATAAAATCGAAGGGATTTTTTTTCATTTGATTGTATAAAACTTTTTTTCTTTCGAGTGATCTTTTTATTACCATTTATGTTTTCATTAAAATTTAAAAGAAGTAATTTGATTGGTATGACCCATGGTTTCATTTTATATGTACTAGAAAATAAGAAAAATTCTGGAAAGAACAAAAATTCAAAATTTATTATACGATGATTTAGTATTTCTTCATTCATTCCCATCCAATCAAAAAAGTTTCTTTTTTGATTAGCAAGACCCGTCTTAGTTATTTTATCAATTCTTTGGTAATTCTGAACTTTAGTATTAATATATTTTTTTTTACTCTTGGTATCAACCCAGGGCTCAATATTTACTTTTTTTGTAAACCAAAAGTTCAGAATTCTCCAATCCAAATATTTTCTATGCCGAATTTCCCCTATACCCCGAATATTATATTTTTCTAGAAAAGAAGAGACTAAACAATTATCTAGAGCAATGCCTATAGACATGTCAAAAATTTTTTCTGTAGAATGAATAGAGTTGTAGCAAAAAAGATTATATATAGAATCTTTTTTTAAATTATGTTTTGGATTTAATAACGAGTCTGCCTCAAAAAAATTTTGTTTTTTGTAATTATCAAATTTATTTTTTTCATATGAATCCTCTTTGGTTAAACTTGGATTTAGAACTAGAGAATCTTGATTTATTTTCTTTTTCCATTTTTGGGTTACTAATCTAGTCCATGCAATCTGGGGTAAATTGTATTGATACTGACTTCGTAACCAGTTTTTCCATTGATTTACTTCGGAATTTAAAAAGGTTTTATTTTTCAATTCATAATGAAAGATTCCTTGTTCTTGAAAAAAAACCTTTATTTGATTCTTAATAAAAAAGGATGTTATGCATATGTTATATTCAAGAACAGCCTTTAATTTAGAAAAGTTACTAACGTTAATTTGTGATAATTTGTAAAATACATATGCTTGTGATAAAGAGCATAGGTCATAACTAATTTTTTTTTTATTGGATATTAAATTTTTTATAGTCGAAATAAAATAAATGGTATTTTTTTTTTTTTTTTTTTCTCCATTTTCTTCATTCTTGTAAATATATTTATCAAGAATTGTTTTTGTTGATTCAAAAAAAAGTTGTGTAGTAATTCTTGGAATATTAATGATACCAAGAAAATTAGCTATAGACAGTTGTTCGATGCAAAATTTTATAAAAAAAATTGATTTACGAATTAATCGGGTATTTTTTCTTTTGAATGTCTGCCAAAATTTTTTTGATGACTCAATTATTTTAGAATCATAACGTAGTTTGGTACAACTATTAGTTAGGTTTTGTTTTTCTTTTGAAATTTCTTCTATTTGATTTCTGATTGTCTTTATTCTATCAATCAAATTTTTTATTTTGTTTTCGCTGAGTGAAGAATTTGCCCCCTCCATGGATTCATTTTTAACAGATCGTTCATGAATCATCTGATTACTTATTATTGAATCTTTTTTAGTTTCATTTAATTCATATATTTCTCTCGGGCCAAAAAATGGACCTAGATTTCGTTTTGGAAGGTCTTTTATTTTTCCTTTTATAAAAAGAAAGTTTTTGAGAATCCAGTTTTTCATTTCTTTTGCGACTTTTAGGAAAATTGTTGCTCTTTCTTTGAAAATCCTTAAAACCAGAAAAGCCTTAGTTTTGGATTTTTTGATTCTTTTTTTTAATTCTTTAGAAATAGGTTGAAAAAAAGAAGGCTTTTTTTGGGCAGAACCAAATGGTAGTTCGGTTTCCATTCCCCAAACTGTTAAGAAACAAAAATCTTCTCCTTTGTCTTTTGTTTTTTTTAGTCGATCCTTCTGAGATGCTTGAAATTTAGATTTATGCCAAGGTTTAAGATAAAAAGGAAATAGGATTTTTATCTGAATACCATCCGTTAACCAGTTTCTTGGAAATTCTGTTTCGGATAGTTGAACCCCATTATAAGTGCATTTAACATGCATTTCACGTTTCCAATCCTTTAAATCCTCGGACCACTCGGGAAATTGAAATAATAACATACGGACGCTATTTTTAATTATTATCAATAAAGGTAATATAATATATTTTCTAAAAATAGATTGAGTTACTAAGAGAGAACCTCTTATTATTTGAGCAAATAGGAAGCTATCCCAAGTTTCTGCAATTTCTATCCGTCTTTTTTCTTCTATTTTTGATTGTTCTTCTTCTTTTTTATCAAATTTTTTTTTTTTGTTTTTCCACATGAAATTTCTAAGAATTTTTTTTTTTAGCCCCCATATATCAAACGAAAAAAAAAAAAGTTTCTCTATTCTATCAAAAAAAAGGGGGGAATGTACTTTTGCT